ATGGAAGAAAAATCCGGATCAAACCCTTATTTATCTTAACCTTAGGTTAATTTACTTTGCCGAAAGGGAGCAAAATTGGTCGAACCCTTAATTCTTATTAGTCTTTTTTTTCTTTTTGTTAGGTTTAAGTCTGACGAGAATAATATTCTACAACTAACAATTCATTTATTTTCAAGCCGACCCATTTACTATCTATTATTTGATTGACTAATCCTTTATATTGGAATGGTTGAAGAGTCAAATGGTTTGGCAATTCCTCATGAGGGGATGAATCGAGAGAATTTTGAATTAGAGCTCTAGATTTTTGTTCATCCCTCGCCGCAATAGTATCTCGGGGTTTGCAACGATAACTTGGTATATCTACTATACGACCATTGACTAAAATATGTCTATGGTTAACTAATTGGCGAGCTCCCGGAATAGTCGGAGCCATACCCAACCGAAAAAGGATGTTATCCAGGCGCATTTCAAGTAATTGTAGTAAAACCTGACCTGTTGACCCCTTTGCCTTTCCGGCGATACGAACGTATTTAAGTAATTGTCGTTCTGTAAGACCATAATGAAAACGCAATTTTTGTTTTTCTTCTAGGCGAATACGATATTGGGATTTTTTCCCGGAACGCGATTGGTTTCTAAGATCACTTCCAGCTCTGGGCCTTTTATTAGTTAGCCCTGGTAAAGCCCCCAGGCGACGTATTTTTTTGAAACGAGGACCTCGGTAACGCGACATAAAGACTCCTTCTTCTTATTTATTATTTTTATTAATTCTTATTGATGAAATTTCATTCTACAGAATAAACCTAAACTAAAAATGAACTAAATTCTAAATAAAGCCAAAATTATTGAAGTATTATTCTATTAAAGATAAAGAATAATGAGATGAGTTGGATAAATATACAGATCTTTCTATTCTATTACTGAAGTATCTATATATTCTATTACTGAAGTATCTATATATCGAAAAAGAAAAGGATTCTTTTCGTGAGATAGTTGGAAATTCCTATAACATAATAAATGAATGGCTTTTGCGAAAAGAGGAAGACATTTTTTTTTTCAATATTCTTTGATTTCAAAGATGCATTATCAATCATGTAAAACATCGAATAAAATAAATAGAGAAAAGCCGACTATCGGAATCGAACCGATGACCATCGCATTACAAATGCGATGCTCTAACCTCTGAGCTAAGCAGGCTCACATAACACAAATTCGACATGCATAGGAATTCAATAAACTCTTAGAATCTTTGCTATTAACTATTTGAATTCTTGGCTATTCATATTCGCTATTCATAATATATTAAAAGAATTTCAAATAATAATAACTGTTAAATATTATAGAACATAACGATTAATCTAGCGATATATAATTTCAATTTTTTTTATCACGATGAATTTATCACGATTAAATATTAAATATTCTTTTTTTTTATATTATTTAATTAAATTATTTAATTAAAAAATCAAATAATAAAAAAAAAAAAAAGAATCGATCGTTCAAGTATTCAAAATTTCAGAGGGAAATGGGTGGAAAAGAGACAGATGTATAGGGATGTATCCATCTATATTGAATTGCGGATACAGAAATGATAAAATCGTTTTTGATTGGACCGAATATGAGCCTCCTATAGAAGAAGAAGATAGACAATAAATCAAAGACAAAGCGGAGAAAACACTTTTTCGAGACAGGAATCGGCATCTATCTAATGAATTCAATGGTTCCGCTATAAATGAAAGAAAAAAGGGAACGAGATCACAATGAGATTTTGATCTCAAAAAGGGGGATATGGCGAAATAGGTAGACGCTACGGACTTAATTGGATTGAGCCTTGGTATGGAAACTTACTAAGTGATAACTTTCAAATTCAGAGAAACCCTGGAATTAAAAAAAATGGGCAATCCTGAGCCAAATCACGTTTTCCGAAAGCAAACAAAAGTTCAGAAAACGAAAATAAAAAAGGATAGGTGCAGAGACTCGATGGAAGCTGTTCTAACGAATGGAGTTGATTGTCTTACATTGGTAGAGGAATCCTTCTATCGAAACTTCAGAAAAGATGAAGGATAAACCTGTATACATAGAAGAATTGGTGTGAATCGATTCGATATTCCATATTGAAGAAAGAATCGAATATTCATTGATCAAACCATTCACCCATAATCTGATAGATCTTTTGAAGAACTGATTAATCGGACGAGAATAAAGATAGAGTCCCGTTCTACATGTCAATAACGGCAACAATGAAATTTATAGTAAGAGGAAAATCCGTCGATTTCAAAAATCATGAGGGTTCAAGTCCCTCTATCCCCAATTTAACTCCTGATTTATCCTTTTTTCGTTAGCGGTTCAAATTCTCTTTCTCATTCACTACTTTTTATACAAATGGATCTGCGCGGAAATGCTGTTCTCTTATCACATGTCACATGTGACATATATGATACATGTACAAATGAACATCTTTGAGCAAGGAATCCCCATTTGAATGATTCACAATCGATATTTT